CGATTTGACCGCTAGGCGAAATTGAATTCTTTCAAAAGTGGAGGCTCCGAAGGAGTAGAGCGAAAATGAGAAAGTAAGAAATCACCCCTAGGTGAGACGTAACTTTTCCAAATTCAACCCCGTCTTCTTAGTAAAAAAAGGAAAGTAAGGCTTTCCACGTAGGTGGAATAGCCGCTTTTACTGAGCACAATGCTATATCTGCGATCAATCTGTTCGGTAGGCATTTCCCCTTATATTCAAAAAGAAGTCCGGTTTCCCCAATAGCTGAGATTGGTACTGGAATTCGCGAATCGATGCACCCCGACTAATCATCAATCATATGCTTCGGAACGCACACCCGGATTCGGATTCCTCGTTTACAGGAGCTTCCACTCGAACGAATAGCTCCTTTATTGCAGAACCCGTGGAGTTAGATTCTGAAAGAATGTGTCCGGCTTACTTCTTTCGCGATGTGTGTGATATGAGAAGAACGCTGTCTTCCTAAAGAAATAGAGGATCCCTCATGACATGATTAGCCCCAAACTATTCCATTCCATGAGCTATTGGAGATCGGGTGCACTTCGTGACACCTCCATGGATGATTTCAACACATTTTACTTCGTAACCTTAGCGGCCGCCGTTCTTTCAGAACCGTGCTTTCACTCTTTTGCGCATTCCATTTTGCGACATGCTATCCCCCTAAGCAAAGAAAGGCAGGTTATTCATGGAATGAATTCATATGGTTCACCTCCGCATTTGGTTACAATCGCATTTTCCTGTGTGCTATCCCCATCTTTATAAGAAAGGGCTTATTCATTCTCTGAATTGATCCTTTTCACCACCTGTTTTATGCTGGAGCGCATTCTCGCTTGATTCATCTTTATAAGCAAAAGCGGTCCGTTCTCTGACCACCTTTTCGACGGGGACACATGAGTAGTAAGTAAAAGCGAGATTTGGATCTGAGAGGGCGTCCCATGCCATGAATGAGTTTTAGAGGGCAATCGGGGGGCTCTCGGTGAATTGCGAAGAGATCTTATCATTACAACAGCTCGGTGGAATTAGATCTATTTTGAGAACTTGTCTTGGAATTCTAGGTCTCACGATTTCCCCACTTTCTGACGGGTGCTACTATTCTCCAAGCCTATATGATGATCTTAGTAAGGCTTTATTTGGGGACACACGCATCCGAATAAGCAAGAGTTAGTTACTCACTCTACAAATTAGTATATTCCCCCCCTCTGTTTTATGGGAGTCGTATTCTCCCCGACATGCTATTACTTATAAGTCAAATATAGGTAGCCATGCTCTAGGAATTGGGCTATTTCACCTCCACTCTCTGACAATTGCATTCTCCAACAGGCTATCTACCCGTCTAGTTCTCCCCTGATGGAACGCCTTCCGCCCGGCGTGTTATCTACATCTTCAAATGGCTGCTCGGATACCAGACCAGAGTTCCGCCTATGGCACCTCCGCTATAGTAACCAGATTCTGTTATTACATGTATAAGGGCCTACGCCTTCCTTTCGCCTGCGGTGATTTAACGAAGCTTTTTTGTTGGCCGCTCTATCTTCATAGCTTTCTCGATACAGATATAAGGGTATTCGAGAGATGGATAGATTTTGCAAAGTCGCCGCATAAGTGCTTGTTCCAAATAGTAATCAGTAATCGGGAAGAGGTTTTTCAAAGTCGCCGCATTCATAGGGTTTGAGAATTTTACGCATTACTAAGAAGAGAAGGGAACCTAATGTGCGGGGTGTAGTACGGGTGGGTTTTCCAGTCTCTCCGCTTGAGTAGTTTCTGAAAGAAAGGTTTTTAGACTTACTTTTCAGTATTCATGGGTAAATCTGTAATAAAATAAGATGGACGCCGTGGCTCAACTGGTAGAGAAAAGGCACCGAAGGTGGGGACTCTTTTTTGCATTTTTAGGATGGAGAATCTTATTAATGATTAAAAAGGAAAGGGTTGTAAAAGAAAAAAAAGGGCGCCTCAATGTCATAACCAGCCATTTTTGGCCCAAGATAATCTTTTGGATCTGCGGTCTGGGCCTGCCGGTAATGGAGAAGACAGAGCGGTTCTAGTCTCCGAAGGGTCCCTCCGAACAAGAAGAATTAGAAGAAAAGGGACTTCGGTTTTCAATTCTTGATAGTTCCTGAGGCGAAGACAAATTCTTTTCTTTCAGAACTTCCTATGGACCGCCCTCCCTTCTTATATAATAGTAGATTTTGAGCTATGCTTCCTCTACAACTCTTTTAGCCCCGCCTTTGGCGCCTTTTCCACGACTTCTACTTCTTCGATGTTTTAGGTTGGGCAATGTAATCGGAATCTCTACTGGCATCGGTAGTAAGTAATTAAGTAGAATGCCTGAAGAAACACCGAGCTTAAAGCCCCCACCGCCCCTTGCTTCCAGGGGAAATCCCCAAACCGAACACGTAACGTAATAAACTTTGAGCAAACAACCAATTCGGTCGACCGCCCGTGGCTCCGTCATGACGAGATGGTACTTACTTTCATACTATAGCCTCGGCACGGCTGGATGCAGACCTAGGGAGTTTCCAAGAATCGCAGGTTATCGTAGCCGACTTCGAAAAGTTTGTTCAGTGAAGTACATGTTCGGGCAAGAGCTCCGGGGGTCAGTCTTACCTCCGGTGCCCCGCTTTAGTAATAGCATAGCACCTTCTGGCAACAACTATAACTGTGTCAAAAACCCAATTACGGCCACGGAAAAAGTCCTTGATCCACGGAATCATTCCTATTTTTACCGCTAAGTGACCTAAGCATAAGCACCAGCTGCTATTGCAGTCAACCGGGCGAGCCATCTACTAAAAAAAGGAGAACTGGGACCTTTTCTTTCAGAACTTTAGAGCAGTTTGACTCATCTATCTTACCCTCATACTTTTTCCTTTTCCTGTCCGTCTAGAATCCTACTTCTCCTTCGGAGCCTTACTCAAGCATAAGTGCAAGTAAACTATCTCTCTTCATTTTATTCAATTATAAACTCTTCAACTAGTCATTTTGCGGGTTGGGCTACTCTTCTTTTTTGTCGATCGAGCCGCTTTCCCTCATTCCACTCGTCCAGCCTTCTTCACGAACTTGTACAATCGATGCCACAAATATAGCCAACTCTATTATCGAAGAAATAAGGAAACGGGCGACAATTTGGCACCAGATATCCGGGGGTGTAGAAAGAGCAGCTGTGAGAAGCGGAAAAACCATCAAAAAACGACGATTGTTCGTGAAGGTTTCGACATAAAGACCCTTTAGTTCTGGCAAACGGATCACAATTACGGGTACCTGGGAGCATACCGATGGAATGAACGAAATACGAACAGTTAACATAATATGGTCATAGATCTTAGGTTGTAACTTGATCATGAGCGAATTTGTTGTTGTTGCACCCACGAAGTATGGAAAGTGCCAAACATTGGGAACTACCCGGGGAGGAGTTAGGAACAGGAACAAGGAGAAGCGAGAACCACTTAAATAGAGGAATCGATTGGGAAAGACGAAATAAGAGCATGCTATTGAAGACGTTGCAACATATGTCGGGGAGGCCTCCGTTGATTGTGTACAAACAAAATACGAGTCCAAGGGCAGGGTAAGAAAGGGTTTAGCTAATGGAGATATTAACTCTTCCGGGAACCAGTAACGCGTAAACCATGTCAAACCAAGACCGATCAATATCCGAACGGAACGGATTCGAACTTCTCCTATAATAGTTTCCGGTGCGAAATGAAATTCATAGGATATATATGAGCAATTCAAAGGAAAAAATAGAAAGATTTGGATTGTGTAGGTAAGGTAGATGCTGCCCGGTAGGGCCGATAGTAGTACACTGGCCGCGCGAGCAAGTAGGGGGGGCAACTAACGAAGTAGCGAGACTGCATGGCGGGATCAGTCACCCGGGCAAACCAACCCCCCTCTTTTTAGACTGATCAAAGGTCGCAGCGACCGAAACTTGTTATGAAATGAAGGAGCAGCTTTCTTTCTTTTTTTGTATGAAAAAGCCCGATTCCGGGTCACCCTGGTTTAGCATTTGATACTTTGTTACTTTGTCGTCGACTTCACTTCATGTGATGGGGTAGACTTTGATGAACGCACGTAACTAGCTAAGTTGTTGGTCCATGTACACACCACATCGACTGCTCAAGTGTACCCACCGCGGTACTTCGTATGATGTAACAGAGAAATTTTCGGACGTTTCGGATAGAGAGATAGGATCCTTTTTGGCCTCGGCCTTTGGCCTTAGCCTTTGGCTTTTTCCTCTTATGGAGTTTCTCCGCTCCCACCAAAAGATTGAACAGGAGAATATCGGCGTCTTTCGATGTTCACGACGAAGTCCTCTCCCGGGTGTCCGCATCCACTCAATCGATTATATTCATTCCTTGGCAAATAAGAGTAGCCCGCGGGCCTTTAATCCTGACCTTTATTGTGCTTGGTAGCGCGGTGGATTTACTTCGTAACCTGATAGCATATCTCAGTACAGACTATTCCACTTCTAAGAGGAATGTAGCAATAGCGGGAGTAACAATAGCTGTTGGTAATCCCGAAAGGATGGAAGAGCAGCTACCTTATGAAGGCAGCTGATTATGATGGTTACATCGGCTTGATCCACTAAACGATGCTTACCAATGAAATTCTCTTCCACTTCCTCTAAAAAATTTCAACTATGTCCGATCGAGCGCTAAAAGCTTCCTTTCTTTCAGGTGTGCGAGTCGCTAAGAAAAAATTAATAAGACTACCATAAGTTTATAGGGGATAAATTCGATTACGAGAGGTATTTGATTCGCCAAATACATCATTATTGTATACTCTTTCATATGTATGGCGCAACCCAATCTTTGTTTTTCAAATTTATAATATTGTACTTTTTTGAATCGAAATATCTAAATAATAAGAAATTCGCTCTTGACAGTGATATATATTGTATATGTAAATCCTAAATGTAAAAATATGCGGAATTCGTCCATAAACATGAAAAAAAGAATAGGCTAAAAAAAAATAGAAAACAATAGGCTAAGCAT